TACCAATGGAAGTGAGAACCGCATTCTAAATGATACGGAGAAAAACATTCTTGATTGGAGTGATAGTAACAATTATAGTTTCAGTACTGTTGATTATTTATTTGAGATCAGGAATATTTGGAGTTTGATCTCTGATGACACTTTTTTAGTTAGGGATAGTAATGGCGATAGTTATTCTGTATATTTTGATATTGAAAATCAGATTTTTGAGATTGACAATAATAGTTCTTTTCTGGGTGAACTAGAAAGTTTCTTTTCTAGTTATTTGAATAGGGGGTCTAAAAATAAGAATAACTACTACTATCATTACATGTATGATACTCCATTTAGTTGGAATAATCACATTACTAATTGTATTGATAGTTATCTTCGTTTTGAAATCGATAGTAGTATTACTAGTTACATTTCGGGTGATATCGTCAATTACAGTGATGGTTACATTTATAGTTTCATTTGTACTGAAAGTGTAAGTAGTAGTCAAAGTGGTAGTTCTAGTATAAGAACTAGTAGTAATGGCAGCGATTTCAATATGAGAGAAAATTCTAACGATTATGATATAAATAAAAAATACAGACATTTATGGGTTCAATGTGAAAATTGTTATGGATTAAATTATAAAAAATTTTTTAGGTCAAAAATGAATATTTGTGAACAGTGTGGATATCATTTGAAAATGAGTAGTTCAGATAGAATCGAAGTTTCGATTGATCCGGATACTTGGGATCCTATGGATGAAGATATGGTCTCTATAGACCCTATAGAATTTCATTCAGAGGAGGAACCTTATAGAGATCGTATTGATTCTTATCAAAGAAAGACAGGTTTAACTGAAGCTGTTCAAACTGGCATAGGTCAACTAAATGGTATTCCTGTAGCAATTGGGGTTATGGATTTTCAGTTCATGGGAGGTAGTATGGGATCCGTAGTAGGCGAGAAAATCACCCGTTTGATCGAGTATGCTACTAATAGATCTCTACCTGTCATTATTGTGTGTGCTTCTGGGGGAGCGCGCATGCAAGAAGGAAGTTTGAGCTTGATGCAAATGGCTAAAATATCTTCTGCCTCATATAATTATCAATCAAATAAAAAGTTATTCTATGTATCAATCCTTACATCTCCTACAACTGGTGGGGTGACGGCAAGTTTTGGTATGTTGGGAGATGTCATTATTGCTGAACCTAATGCCTACATTGCATTTGCGGGTAAAAGAGTAATTGAACAAACATTGAATAAGACAGTGCCTGATGGTTCACAATCGGCTGAATATTTATTCCATAAGGGCTTATTCGACCCAATTGTACCACGTAATCCTTTAAAAGGTGTTCTGAGTGAGTTATTTCAACTTCATGGTTTCCTTCCTTTGAATCAAAAAAAAAAACAATTTTCTCTCACCTTCTTAGGTATTAATACAGACAATATTAAAAAATATAAAATATAGAAATAAAATATCAAAATATAGAAAGAAGAAATATAGAATAGAGATGATTTCTATATCTACCGAGAACCCCATTTTTACTATGAATCCCTGTTTGTTGGATCGGGTTAGTTAGAGTCGTGAACTGATAAGAAATTCTTTGATATTCGTGTAAAAAGATGATATAAAAATGAATAGTAACTTAATTCATTTTTATATTAGATCCCTTGCACTTATTAACTAGTTATTATTATTTATAATAGATATAGTTATCATAAGACCTCTTTATAAGAGGTACAAATAGTAAATCGAGGTACCCATTCTATGACAGATTTTAACTTACCCTCTATTTTTGTGCCCTTAGTAGGCCTAGTATTTCCGGCAATTGCAATGGCTTCGTTATCTCTTTATGTCCAAAAAAATAAGATTGTCTAGATACGATGGAAACAAATCTCATCAATTTATTTGAACACTGACTAGATTATAATACAGATATTTATTTTGTGTAATATGATACGATATGTGTCTCTTTCTGAACACAAATGTTGTTATGCACGTAGATAGATGATATCTGCCTACAAGTTAATGTATTTGACTAATTACTATTAATGCTTCGCATCAGAATAGTGCTAGTTGATGAGAGTTACTTCAGCATCAAGACAAGTAAAGTCAAATTTCATTTGGATTATTCTCTCAATTCCAATCGAATACAACTGGATCTAGTATAGTATGAACTGGCGATCAGAACATATATGGATAGAACTTATAACGGGATCTCGAAAAACAAGTAATTTTTGCTGGGCCTGTATCCTTTTTTTAGGTTCACTAGGATTCTTAGTGGTTGGAACTTCTAGTTATCTTGGTAGGAATCTGATATCTGTATTTCCATCCCAGCAAATCATTTTTTTTCCACAAGGTATTGTCATGTCTTTCTATGGGGTCGCGGGACTATTCATTAGCTCCTATTTGTGGTGCACAATTTCGTGGAATGTGGGTAGTGGTTATGACCGATTCGATAGAAAAGAAGGAATAGTGTGTATTTTTCGTTGGGGATTTCCTGGAATAAATCGCCGCATCTTCCTTCGCTTCCTTATGCGAGATATCCAATCAATCAGAATGCAGGTTAAAGAGGGTCTTTATCCTCGTCGTATCCTTTATATGGAAATCAGAGGCCAAGGAGCCATTCCCTTGACTCGTACTGATGAGAATTTTACTCCACGAGAAATTGAACAAAAAGCTGCCGAATTGGCGTATTTCTTGCACGTACCGATTGAAGTATTTTGAAAAAATAACGGTTTTCTCAGCATGAGGGAAAAAACTTGCTAACCCCCCTTTTATTTACTACAACTGAAGTTTATTCAGAATGCTCATTCGAGCAAATTCTATTTTATGTTCCTGTTCTGTTGGCGCGCGGCGCCACATAGAATAAAACAAAAAGCAGAGAACGTATATGGGTAACTATAATAAAATTAACTATAAAAAAAAGAAAATATTCTTAAAAAGAATAAGTTTTTTGTATACCAAAACTATTTTGTATATGTACAGAGCCCAACTCAATTCTTTAAATATATCCGAAATTTATTTCATAATAATAAATTCCTCTTTTTAGGTTCAAGATTTTGAATTGATACCTTATTTCTGGGATGTGTTTAGGCGGTGAAAGTGAAACATTTCGAAAAATTCATTGATCGGGGGGGGGGGGGGCTCGTCTCGAAATATGAATAATATTTGTTTCGTTATTTGAAGTGGTTTTTCGAGTATTCATCAAAAGGAACAAATGAAGATGAAATTGGTTCGAATTTGCCCAATTGAGATATCTGGAAATACTATTTGATAATTTTTTTTCATACGAATCCAAAAGGAGTTTTATTCTATTTTTCTATTCTTTATAGATTCAAGGACTAAATTTTTACACAAAAATGAGAATAGATCCATAGACTCGATACCTTGTTATATAACTCGTTCTTTATAAAAATATCAGATAGAGTCAACGATTGAAGCAAGTTCATTACCAATTCACAGATAAAAAATGAAAAAAAAGAAAGCATTGATTTCCATACCATATCTTGTATCTATAGTATTTTTGCCCTGGTGGGTCTCTCTCTCATTTAATAAAAGTCTGGAACCCTGGATTACTAACTGGTGGAATAGTGGACAATCCGAAACCTTTTTGAATGATATTCAAGAGAAAAACGTTCTAGAAAGATTCATAGAACTAGAAGAACTATTCCTCTTGGACGAAATGATAAAAGAGTACCCAGAGACACATATACAAAAGTTTGGTATAGAGATACACAAGGAAACAATACAATTGATCAAAACACACAATGAATATAATCTCCATATCATTTTGCATTTCTCCACAAATATAATCTGTTTTGTTATTCTAAGTGGTTATTTTTTTCTGAGTAATGAAGAACTTATCATTCTTAATTCTTGGGTTCAAAAATTGTTGTATAACTTAAGTGACACGATAAAGGCTTTTTCCATTCTTTTAATCACTGATTTATGGATCGGATTTCACTCCACCCATGGTTGGGAACTAATGATTGGTTTGGTCTACAACGATTTTGGATTGGCTCATAACGATCAAATTATATCTGGTCTTGTTTCCACTTTTCCAGTTATTCTAGATACAATTGTGAAATATTGGATCTTCCATTATTTAAATCGTGTATCTCCTTCACTTGTAGTTATTTATCATTCAATGAATGAATGAAGAACTCATTTGATCTCTCGATATCAATCAAATCATAATCTTTTTTCGTGTATAAAAAAAGCATTTTTAATCTTACTTATTCTTTATATTTTTTTTTTCTACCTGTTAAAGGTATTCATCCTATGCTATATTCCAGTACAATAGCAGACTCGTGGGTAGGGAAACTATATTAGTTACCTATCTAATTTATTGTAGAAATTCCGTGATCAATGATTGGACCATGCAAAATAGAAATACTTTTTGGGGGGTAAAGGCACAGATAACTCGATCCATTTTTGTATCGATCATGATATATGTAATAACTCGGGCATCTATTTCAAATGCATATCCCATTTTCGCACAACAGGGTTATGAAAATCCACGAGAAGCAACTGGGCGAATTGTATGTGCCAATTGCCATTTAGCTAGTAAACCCGTGGATATTGAAGTTCCGCAAGCTGTGCTTCCTGATACTGTATTTGAAGCAGTTGTTCGAATCCCTTATGATATGCAACTGAAACAAGTTCTTGCTAATGGTAAAAAAGGGGCTTTGAATGTGGGGGCTGTTCTTATTTTACCCGAAGGATTCGAATTAGCCCCTCCCGATCGTATTTCTCCTGAGGTGAAAGAAAAGATGGGAAATCTCTCTTTTCAGAATTATCGTCCCAATAAAAAAAATATTCTTGTGATAGGTCCCGCTCCTGGTCAGAAATATAGTGAAATCGTTTTTCCTATTCTTTCCCCCGACCCGGCTACGAAAAAAGACGTTCACTTTTTAAAATATCCTATATATGTAGGTGGGAACAGAGGAAGGGGACAGATTTATCCTGATGGAAGTAAAAGTAACAATACAGTCTATAATGCTACATCAGCAGGTATAGTAAACAA